TCAAAAGGGGCACAAACAGAAAGTACTATTCCATATCCCAAAAGTCTTCGATCCTTAGCATCTCGGGTGCCAACGAATGCCTTTGGTTTCGCTTGATTCGAACCATCTCCGTCGAGCCACTGCTTAAGGCCTTATGTAGTATGGGGACCTCGCCCCTATTCTCTAAAGCTTGCCACCCCGTGGAAGGTCACACAAGAAGGCTATTCGACCGACAAAACTTAGGAATTAGTGCGTGCTGAAAAATGGACTTTTCTTTCTAAGTGAAGGGCAGGAGAAAGAATCTTGCATCTATCTCGAGTTGCTCCCTTGAGCGATCTATCCCTGGTTTTGTGACGTCGAGTTTGCTCTATTCTCTTAGCTCGGGCTCCTATCAAGCTTAGCTTCGCGCATGATAATTATAGCGGCTTTCTCTTTTTGTTTTGGGGAAGGAAGTCGCTCGCTAGTGCACCTCACCCAAGGTTCACGTCGCTAGGTCAATTCATGCTTCGACGCACTCCCGCCTCGTGTTTTCGACAGAGTGTTGTGCCATACTTCGAGAATTACACGGTTAGGAGGAACTCTAACTCATTTGGGTGAAAACTCCTTCTTCCAATCCCGTAGAGAGGCCCGGAAGAATTGATTGAGAATAACAAGACGATTGACCAATTGAATCATCTTAAATTAAAGACATCATGCCCTAGACGCGAAGGTGAGTAAGAGAGCCAGGTGAATTCTGCGAAGATAGAAGAGCGGACTTCTGAGGAGACTGGAAGCCTATAAATAATAGGAATGGCAAACTGGAACCTCATCCTTCAAAGGTTTGGTGTATATGTGTCCTATTCGTAACGACCCCGACCTTGCGTCAGGGAAAGTGGGAAAAAGCCTAAGACTCTACGGGCTAGCCGGGCCTAAAGGAGCTTATCAAATTCCACCTATGTAATGTAGTGACTCGCATTCAACAACTAAGAGTCTTCCTTCTCATCTCCTTCTTTGGTTTGGAATTCATTTCTTCTTCATTTCCCCCCCTAGCCGCCCTTCCTTAACAAGATGGCTCGGAGCAAGCCAAGCAAAGTCTTACGTTATCTACTATCTTTTTTTTTAGCGCAGAAGGGGAGTAAGCACACAATGAAATAGGTGGAGAGTCACATTTCTTTAAAATGTCCAAAAGCCCGTTTAGCCCTTCGGACTAAGGCGTGACCATAGGATCTCACAGTGTCGGAATGAGTTGAAGACGAGATGTGGTGTCCAGTCGGATAGGGCGAGGCGAGAAGGGGAACAAGGATCAAAACAGGCATGGTGCTTAGGGCGGCCTCTTTCATTTCCTGACGTTGGGTTCATTCGCGAACGAGACAAGTTTAGCTAGGAGCCTCCTTATGGCCCAGCCCCCTTCTTAGTTGCCGAAGTATAGGCCCGCGTGAGATCAAAGTCACCTGCCGTCCGTTCGCTTTGTTTTGGTCTTGACGTGCTTTGAAAAACATAGAGATATGATTTGCACTATAACACTGACGATAGACCCACCGGGAACACATTCACTACTGGGCATTGACATCTTAATGCGTTGCAATCTGGACATTGATCGATCTTTATGCTTCCCAGCAGCTATACAATCCGAATCGGCTACCAGTACCTATTAAGTTAAGTTAAGTTAAGACCGCTCGAGTTCTTGAGACCGGGGAGGGGCACCCCCAGTGCAGGGCCAATTTCAGTGCCGGTTGGAGACCTGGTTCGAGATGCATATCTTGAAAGAGAGCCATCACCTCGCCCAACATCCCTTCCTTTTCAATAGTAAATTCGAGAGCCAAATCCAAAAGCTTAATTAAAAAGCAGTTGATCTTGATCCAATTCCCGATGCATAGGGCGAAATCTGGTTGAAGCCCCCAAATGGGAACCTATCGAACGGTCATTTTTAGTAGTGCTGCTCGCTATAAATATCTTTTTGAGGACAGCGGACGTCAAAAATTGTAGTGAATTATGAATCTTCTTCGATGGTCTTTCTGAGAAGAAGAGCATATCCACCTTGAAGACCTTCTGGAAAGTCGCCTATGGAAAGAGCATACCCAACCAATATGAGCCTGTCCGAGACTTGCCATTCCCATGGAAGAAAGTATCCCCGCGTATTGATTCATTACCGACTGAACGGAAAATGCTTGCTTCTATTCCCTCCCTCCGAGCGATGAACCGTGATTGTATAGCTGTAAGGAATCCCTGGGGAGTGAAGGGATAGGTGAAAGAGGAGGGGGTGGAAGAACTACTTCAAGTCATCCATAAGATTCCATACCTTTCTGGCTATACGGAAGGGCGGAATGGATCATCAGAGGGTGGAAATTGACTCCAATTGGAAGACTTTCTTTTCCATAGGGATTGCATGCCCATTTTAGGGATTAATCACTTCACGGGAGAGAACACGAGGGATGAGCGACGATCGGCCTACGTTTTGACTAGTCAGAATCGCCCGCTTGCTGAAACCACCCTCCATAGCCTATTGGATGGTTGGATAGCCACTCAACTCTTCACTATACTTCCTGTATCCCACTCCCCTCTCTATCTCTCTCGACCCATTCACCGGAGTATGTTGGGCTGGAATGCCTCCATTCCCATCTCTTTCTGATCTCTGGGCCTTCCCGCTATGAGATATTCCCGGCGCAGAAGCATATTCATGCAGAATACTAGAATATGAATTTAACCTCTCCATATAGGGGTCGGAATCCCTAGAAGAGGATAGAAGGTCATTTTGTCATCAGTGGAAAAGCATGCGTGATAAGGATACTCCTCTATGCGAATGTTCTGGCTTTCAAAGGACGGGTAAGGGACGGGGAGGAGGAAGGGAGTTTCGGGAACAAAGCCCAGCCCCCTGATTTGAAAGTTAAGCCCTACCCTAGTAATATCTTTTCCCTATCTAAGCTATATCAACATAGCCAACTTAATAAAAAACGAATGCGCTTGTCAATGAATTCTTGGTGTAATACGTAAATGATTGGTGTCAGAATTTTTCACTGATCAGGTGTGATCAGTCTCATCCGTGTAAGAATTCGGAATTCTTATTCCAACGCGTCCCGGAATGGGCGTTATGGCAAAGAACAAGAAGAACACAAAAGGAGGAATTTGTCCAATAGTAACAAATGGTGCCTCCACAGGTTGACATCCGATCCAACCTAGTAGTAAGCGATCCGCCAAAAGCAACCAAAATATTCCTTGGTGAATAGGGCGAAAACTTGAACTACGCACGTACATACTTTTAAAAAAAGGTAAAGCCAACAGACATATAAAAACAGGTGCTATTGCGGCTACACCTCCCGATTTGTCAGGTATACTACGAAGAATGGCATGGATCGGTAGGAAATACCATTCCGGCACAATATGAGGCGGGGTGGGCATCGGATTAGCAGGTATATAATTGTCGGGATGCCCCAAAACATTAGGAGCATAAAAAATCCAAATGGAAAAAAAGATAGCAAAAGCTACCCAACCTACTAGATCCTTTACATAAAAATAAGGGTAAAAAGAAATTTGATCCATCTCTGAATGTACACCCAATGGATTATTTGATCCATATTGATGCAATGCGGCCAGATGAAGAAGACTGGCGCCTACTAAAATAAAGGGGAGTAAATGATGAAGACTAAAAAAACGATTTAAGGTGGCATTGTCCACGGAGAAACCACCCCAAAGCCAAGTCACTATGGTATCTCCTACTACAGGTATGGCGCTAGCTAAGCTTGTAATTACTGTAGCTCCCCAAAAGCTCATCTGACCCCAAGGTGGTACGTATCCTGTAAAAGCTGTCACAATCATTAATAGGAAGATTACAACTCCGAGACACCGAACAAATTCCCTAGGACTGCTATAACTCGCATGATATAGACCACGAAAAATATGAAGGTGAACCACAATGAGAAACATACTTGCCCCATTAGCATGCATATAACGGAGCAACCAGCCCCCTTCAACATCTCTCATAACGTGTTCTACGCTGTTGAAAGCTAGATCCACATGAGGTGTGTAATGCATAGCTAAAAAAACGCCAGTCACTATCTGAATGACTAAACAAATACCAGCTAACGAACCGAAGCCCCACCAATAACTAAGATTGCTCGGGGTTGGATAATCTATCAAATGTTGATTAAGTGTGGAGGATATAGGTTGTTTAAGAAGAGAGAATCGTTGGTTCCTTATAGTCATTTTTTTCTCTTTCCTATCGTGACAACTCTGGTTCCCCCACCTTTTTTTCGTTCTGGGGCCCTACTTAAAAAGAATAAATAATCCATTATTTATAGTACCTTTTCTTTCTTCCACCCCCGAAGGATGGAGGGGGTATACAGCGAAAGAAGCGAGCGTCGAAGGGGTCATCCTGGGTTACTGAAGAGTCGTCCTACTGCTCGGTGACCGAATCAGAGGGGTTTTTACCGCTTTCTCTTCTCCCCAGCACTCTCGGACTGATCATCTTACTGCAACAAAGCAAGCTTAGGAATGAATCTAATGGAAATTTAGGTTTGGAAGATTCTTCTATCCTCTTCGGTGAAAGAGGGCAAAGGTGTGTATTCTAAAAGGAGAGAAGATTTCGTCCACCAAGCGGGACAGAGTGCGACCCCTAAGCAATTGGAGGTTCTCGTCCATCTCTTGGGGGTCCATATCATCTGAAAACTTTTCCTGTTCGATTAACATAGCTAAATTTGAATAGGATGACTCAGCGTCAGGAAAAGTCAAGTAAGTAAGCCCCCCTTTTGCCTTGAAAGAATTTGGTTTCGCAGCGCCCTGAATCAATCAAAAAGCTTATTATTGTTTTTGAATTCATCCCATTTTTTTTTTGCGAGAGGGAGGCTGTGAGTCACCTGGGCTACGGATTTGTCGGTTGGTTGATTCTCGAAATCACCTCTTGAGAAAAAAAAGGTCCTCGGGTCCCGACCCAAAAATGAATAGGAAGCGGGGCGGGCGAGGGTCTTTCATTAAAGGGGGGAAAAGAGGGGTGGGGCCGCCTTGCGCAGCTTTAGAAAGGAGAGAATTTCAGAAAGTAACTCTCTCCAACCTTTTCTATCTATCCTTAGAAGTTGGGCGAGAGAAAGTCAATATGATATTTGCGTTGGTTTTTCCAACGAAACTAAGCACTTTTTTTTCTTTATCATTCGGAAGGCTCAGTCCCACACTCTGACTTCAATGATGGGAACAACCTCCGCACTCCGGCGCTCCAATGAACAACAGTTCTCCGCCTGACTTTATTTAGAATAGTGGTCGATCCCTCGGGAGTTACATTCGTAACTTAATGTTATGTTCACGTTCACGCGGTGATATTATATCCAAGAGTACTACCCTGTACGTAGTCTATGTCTGGGGAGCATACTTGACAGGAGATAGACACAGGCGGTAGATAGGTCCCCCACTTCGATTCCTGCCCCGTTAGCATCTCCGATCCGAGATAAGGGATTACTCCGTTAGGTCTTTTCGGTCCGGAGCCGGCCGGTAATGGACCTACTTACCTTGCTTGTGGACCAGCTGCAGAGCTAACCCTTGTTTTATTGGTTTGGCGGTTGCTACCAAGACGATTTCTTTATGCCCATCAAAGGACCTCGAGATGCTAATCCACGAAAAACGATACGAGAAATTCGAAAGAACTCATATACGGAACGAGGGCGACCCGTGGAAATACATCGGTTTCTTACTCGTGCAAAGGAACTATTTCTTGGCAACTTGGACAACTTATAACGAAGTTTGTCCCGCATATCACTAGGAAGATCGGAATCTTTACAAAAGGCTTTATAAAGCTTTCGTCTCAATTCATATTTAGCCGCGAGCAATCTGCGTTTGTGATCTCGTATATTTCGCTTCTCCGACATCTCTTACTGAGTTTCTCCCTCATCTTTTTGCAAAAAGCCGCTCCACGGTGGTAAAGTCTCATCTTGTGTGTTGGCCGAAGTGACAATAGTCACATTGAACCCTCGAATCTGTTCGAAGATCTCGAAATGATCTTCCAGTTCCGGGGAGAATTCGCAAAACTCCGTTTCCATCGAGAATTGAATGGAGTTTTCCCGTATTTCGACCGGAGAATCTAACAGAGACATTACTGTCGAGATTCTGACCGAAAAATTAGACATTCCATGCCCTCGGAGAGTGCTTTGTCGTGCTAGGTCACTGACATATCCTTTGTCTTTATTTGACCCCAAGAATGGATTGGATCGAAACGACTTTCCTGTCGAACCCCTTTGTGTCTGTATGAATTTCTGACCGCGCGGAATCTCCATAGCCAATTTTCCATTTTTGATTATGAAATCATAGGGTGCCTTAGGTACTACTCTTATTTCACACGATCCAGGAACTTCCATAACGTTGGCGTGATTCAGTTTGAGCAACGGATCCTGACGTGATACATCTTCGTAATGAAAATTGAGTGGAAACATAGTGATTGATTGATAAACAAAAATTCCCTCCATACAGACAGAGAGTCTTTCCTGCACGGAGTAGTTAAGAACTCTAGATAGCTGTGGTTGGTTGTTGACCAACAAAAAGAAAGGGACTAGCGGGCATTGAACCCGAGTTACTTTCAAATCTCTCCGATAAAACTTCGTTCGAATTGCATGTGTTGTGTTAAGCATATAGCTTGTACTCTATTCGTTCTGCCCCCCTTTCCCTCTGTCAACGGGGAGCAACCTCATTCTCGAACGAACGACCACTTATCTTTCTGTCTAGGTCTGCTTCAACGAGCCTCGCTACTTCATGGAGTGAAAGGGGCCTCCAAGTAAAGGCGGCCGAGGGAACCGCCTGCCTAGCAACATCTTTTATGGGTAAGTGACTCTCCTATTCCGGAGAAAGAGCCCTTATTCGGATTCGAACCGATTAAGCCTATTTCTTAGGGCTTCAAGAGCGTGACTCTTCTTTATTTATATAAACCATTTTTCAGTCTAGTTTGCCACAAGGCATGCAAGCGAGGCCTATGTGGAAGAAAGAAGTCAAGTTGGACAAAAGAGAGAAAGCACTCGCGGCACACTGACTATATCGACAAATCAAAGTAGTGGTCATGAATATACACCGGCGCTGCCTGCGCGGTCTTGGGAAATGGTTGCTTGTCAATCAACATCTGTTTTCCCTTATCGGGAAACTGAAGCAAGCCTCCATCAATCTTGTCCTGTATTGCGTGGCGGAAGGCTACGCAGTCAGCTGTGGCGTGACTATTACTGGCATGAAACTTGCATACGGGTTTCTGTCCCTTTAGTGCGTCTAACTGGACTTGATGCTCTGGGGACCCAACTAACCCGACTTTTTCCAAGCAATCATAGATCTCATCGGCCTTTGAGACATCGTACGTGAAGTCACGTGGCCGATTGCCAAATTTGCCTGCAGTCCGCTCCATACCAGGCTTGTTTAGCATGGCAGCCTGATTGGGTGGGGCTTTGCGTAGAGCAAGGCAAACAACTGGCTTAGTGATCTTGATCTCCGCCACCATTGCATCAAGTCCGACTTTTCGCAGCAAGCGCTCGTGGCGAGTGACCTTGATAGCCAAGTCACAGAGATCATTGAATTGCTGGAGCGCAGTGTAGTTTTCTTCGCTGGGCTCAAGGTTCGTGATCAAGACCGATAACGTGGCTACGAGCTCTTTCCTTACTCAGAAGAGAGCCCCAAGCGGGCACGGCGGCAAGACTTTCTGGTGGGGTTCGACATGGTCCTCGAGTACAAGCCCGGGAGGACCAATCAAATCAAGTTGCCGACGCACTAAGTCGAAAGGCCGAGTTGGCATCCAACAAGTTAGAAGAGATAGCAGACATGAGCCAACTCAAAGGGGCCATCCCCGAACGCATAAGAGAGGGGTTGGAAAAGGACCCCGTAGCCCAGACCCTGCTGAAAAACGTGAGAAGCTTCAGTTAGAAGTTCCGCTCGAGTAGAACGGTTGTTGGTGCTCTATTTCATATCCTCCTCCTGTTGGTTGGTGAGTTACCTCTTCCCTTCCTTCCTTTCCATTTAATCACTGACAAAACCTACCTTTCAAACTTTTATAGCAATCAATCGAACGGGTAAGGCCAGATATTCATAAAACCAAAAACCAACCACCGAACCGAAACCGATCGGGGAGACCGGGGGATATTTTCTCAATCACAGCCCGGAAAGGAATTGCTTACTACAGACAGACGGGATGAAATAGCCGCTTCTTCTCAAGCGGCTTATTCGAGAACACCGTATTCAATTGCAGCTCTTACTGTAACAGAAAAGATTAGCACCGGCAACTCTCACAGAAGATACGATCACACCAACAAGACCTGAAAGACCGGTTAATGGAACACTTACCTATACCTATGATGATTCAATTGCGACAACAACTCGAAACGCGAAAACAGCTACTTCTGTGGCATTTGTCCCTGAGACGCCAAGATCTGCCTTCTTGCCTTGCCTTCCTCTTCACCAGCAGGAGTAGGCGATAAGCCAAGCCCTGGGCAATATTGGAAATCTTCAGCAAGCCCCCTACCTTACTTATCGAGAAGGGGTATTCTATTAGATTAGTAAAGGAAAGCACCTTTCTTAGTTATTAGTCATTCGCTCGCTTAAAGAAGACAGCCTCCCAATAAGAGTTCAGTCGTTAGGCCGAGAAGAAAGACGGACTCCCATTTGCTATCTCCTTGCCTCAAGGATCTTCTCTTCGGTTAATCCAATCCCTTCTTTCTTTTAACTAATATCCCGTCTTCCCCGCTCTTCTCTTTGATTCCGCAAAGAGGATCTTTCTTTCCAGTTCCAGCAAATCAGATCTTTATCTCGTATGCAGTCTGTGCTTTTTAGTCTATTTCTTTTCCCCCTTCGCTCGTGACCAGGGAAGCTTCTCGGTAAGCATTCCTTTAGCAAGCGCCATGCCCCTCTTAAGGTAGGGAGTGCAGAATCAACTAGGGCTAACCTCTTTTTAGCCTATCTGTCCTCATGCTAGCCAATCTCTGGCAATTGGTCTATGGCAAAGGGTCATATTCAAGATGTGAACAAATCGGATGTGCACATTCATGCAAGATCCGGTGCTCTCTTTGAAATATCCGCTCTTAGAATAAAAACTTCTTTCGGAAGATAAGAAGTTGCAGAATCCGTCAGCTTGCCACAGAACTCATCCGGAGTATGCAGCCAGACTGACTACGGAGATAGAAAGAAGAGGATGGGAAGATGAATCAATATTCAAAATAGGTTGCTAGAGAATCGGATCTTAGATAGTGCACGAATGAATGCATAGTGAAAGTCAGTCTTGGGGTAATATCCTCTTTCCTGCCCCTAGGTCCTAGGTTGCAAGTCAGCTGCTCACTCTCTCTTTCTTCGAATTCAATGTCTTAAGCAGCATGTAGCTAAGATCGATTTGAGATTCAATGTGGGACCTGAAAACAGAAGCTAGAGTTGAACGATCTACTTTTCTATCCTGTGGGCCTATCATAAGGAAATAAATAAGGTATATTCTTTATAGAATAGAAAGTAGCCTGGTCTGTCTCTCAATCAGTCTGTCCAGTCAAGTCCTTGACTTCGGTCGTAGGTTGAAAGTCAAAAAGTAGCTGCTCTCCTCATTCGTACGACCTCCGAATAGCAGAATTGATAAGTGGAAAGCTTCGTTCTTCCTCTTCTTCTGCTTAAGACTTTAGAAAGCATTTGTGGGCTATATGCAAGGCATCCGGATTCACTTACACAATTTCTTGAGTTAGACCTAAACTAATATAGACTCAGAGGCCAAGAGTTCCGACTATCGAACTATCGAATCAAACGCGAGCTCTACTGTATCTACGCTATTGCCCGATCATAACTGTACTGTATGAGATTAGTTCTCCGTCTCCCCTGCCCAGTTAGAACAGTCTGGTCTGTAACAACACAACCTGAAAGGAAGCCATTCCTTTCCTAATAGGAAGTTTCTAGCCGTCTTTCTTGAGGAGCGATAAAAGGTAGTGTAACTAAACAGCTCCCACTATGAATCATAGAAAAGAGGACATTGAGTTGAGGAAGTGGGAGTGATGGAAGTAAACGATTTTCCTCTTCCCGTTCAGATTCTCAACATATCGCTCCAAGTATTACGCTCTTACGTTACAAGTATGTAACTCGTTTGGTCTCGTGACTGTAGTGTACCTGGAAAGAGTATAAAGAAGTAAGGAGTAGGTCACCTGTTACTTTCTTTCTGCATTAGTCCTTTATTTAAGCAAGTGAAAGAATGCCTCTTCTTTATACTGTTTTCTAAGCCAATAGATCTAAGGTAAGGACAGCAGGGGGGTTAGGGATGATACCAATTTCTTTACTTGGTTTCAGAGCTATCATATCTATATTTTATCCCTTCTTTCTTTGACTTAGTCAACACATAAGTATAAATATCCATAGGTTAGTGAGAGTTTATTGATTGATGAGCTGTTAGCTGTAGTGCTTGAAGCCAGTTTATCTTCGTTTAGTTCGTTAGTTTTTGAGGGATGGATTATTATTTTCTGTTTTCTCGTGTAAAGTATGGAATGGAGCTCGCTCGCTACGTAGTTCCTTCAAGCCAGTTAGCTTTCTTTCCTTACTTACCCTATCTGATAGCAAGTCAGTTGTATAAAATTAGCGGGGGTGGAAGGCAGTATGACTTTCATTGAATAATCCGCTGTGACATAATCTGACTCTAACATCATTCACTGGATCATAAAGAACTTTACTCTATCAATGACTTGAGATATTGTAAAATGACTTCTCTGAAATCACTCTATCATTCGATGCCATATTATATTAATATATCCGAGGACAATGGCCGCCTTATTGTAGCCGGTTTATTCCGGATAGGATACTCTAAATTAGGACTGAAATAAGGAAGCTATAAGGAGGGCAATTTGTTCCTTAAGCCTTGATCTTACTCGTACCCTCTTATTTAGGTTGTTCATATGAGGTTTTATCTGAGTTGCAATAAGACCGGTTCTCTCAGACCATAACTTATACATACGTCATTTCTTTTGCCAGTTTTGTTAGGGTTGATCGCAGGTATATTTGGTTGCAGGACTGGTTCAGTTGTCTATTCCTATAATCGGTAGTGAGGGAAACAAGCCTGTGCCTGAGTTTGAGAATCTCTTCGAGCGAGTGTCCTACTTTCACTTTCCACGAGAGGTAACTGTTCGTTTTTTAGCTGTTTTCCTTGAGGGAGAAAGCCAGTCAAACGGTCAATCTTGCAGTTAGCCTTTACTCTCTTTCTGAGTTAGATCTCTTTCCTAATCCCCTTTCCGAGAGTCTGTTCTCAACTATAGATATTTCCATTGGATGCATGTGAAGCAAGGAAGTGATTGACAGCGCCCTATGAATGAGCTACCCGGTCCACTCAAAGCTTGAAGCAGTTGCTATACTTTTTTAACCCCCTCTAACTATAAATCTCAAAAGAGAAGAGATATGGAATTCTAGCGTATAAAAGAGATCAAAGGAAGGGAGCCGACATGATCAAAAGTAGTAAAGAACTAGAGATGGTACCACTGACTTTACTGTTGATGACGAAAAAGACGCTGTTTATGAAACGTGTCCGATTTTTTTGGGTGTCTATGAAGGGAAATTGACTTTCAACCAAAAATCCCGAGAAAACGCTCAAATGTCACATTTCGATGTCTCGTAGGAAAGGAAATCCGATCTATGAAAAAATTCCCGGGTCTAAAAATGTTAGATAGTCAAATTTGAGCTCTTTGATATCCCGTTCAGAGTTCATGCTAATGGTATCAGTAGCTATCCATTCAATGACAGAGTCTTTGGATGGTTCAGGCTGCTCGGGTTAGCAAAGAGTTACCGCTCAAGGGAGGAACAGGATATGTGGAGGGCTATCCTGGTGGCTCGAGACTGACCGGTATACCTGGACGTGTGCTTCCATGGAGTATGGTTCAACCCGGGCTAGCTATGGAACAGGCTTGTGAACTAGGGACTCAGTTTCGGTATCTTCATCGACTGGATAAAGAGTTTCAACTTATGGGGCGGTTCTTTAACTGGGTCATTTTCTTAGTGAATTGGCTCTGACGCTCTGCGTCCGTGGGATCAACTCTATCTTAGAGATCTGGAGGATCCACACAAGCTCTCGAGTGGGAACAGGATCTGCTACTGCTGATAGGTATGTAATCGAAGAATCTGGATCTGCGAGATATGGATATGAAAGAGGATATGCTCGAACCGGACCGCATTTCGATTTGCACATGGATAAGATGCTGGTGGACCCCCTTTGTCTAAGTCGTCGAAGTTGGATTTGCTTTTGTTTGAGAATGGAGCTGAAGTTGCATCAAGGACTGAGTTTCTCTTTCTTCGTTGAGCGCGTCTATCTTATAGAGTGGTCTACCCGTCTCACTTGCTTAGTCGGCTAAGGTAAGGTAGCTTAACCTTGAAGAAGGGCCATTTCCCTCTCGTCCTATTGTGGTAAGGTAGCAGTCCAGTCTTGGAAGCAAGCAACCTTTTTGTTTGCCAGTCTGGTTGTCTGATTGAGTAGCCCCGCAGTCCGTCCAGCCTAGTTTCCTAAGAGTGGTCGATGTCGGCTAAGTTCCTTTTCTTTTGTTTCGGGCCTGCTTTCTCTTGGGAGCATAACTCCCCCTATACTGAACCCTACCGAG